AAAAAAAAAAAAAAAGAATAGAGAAAAGCCGGCTATCRKAATCGAACCGATGACCATCGCATTACAAATGCGATGCTCTAACCTCTGAGCTAAGCGGGCCCACATCACAGAAATCTTATATGCATAGTAATTGACTAAACTACTGGAATTGGAATCTTAGTTATTAACTAGTCAATATTATATTGAATATTCTAGAGCATAAGGATTAATATAGCGATCTAGAATTTCGATTTATCACAATTCTAATACTAATATTATTAAATAGTGATTGTAAATATTGTTAATATTCTTTTTCATTTCTTTTTTTGGCATTGGAAATACTTTTTATTACAGTTCTATATTTGATTCTATATTATATATCTCTCTCATTCTATATTTAATTTATTTTAAATTCTAATTGTTTAATGGAATGATTAGTTATAACTAATGAGACATTCCTCCGCTTTCAGGCGAAAGTTAAAAAACAAGAATCGATCGTTCAAGTATTCCAAATTGAATGGCAAAATGACAGGAAGCGAGACATATAGATCGGGTATATATCCATCTATATTGAATTGCGGATTCCGAAATGATAAAATCATTTTTGATTGGACAAAAAAAGGGTCTCCTATAGAAGATAGTTAAGAAAATCAAAGAGGAGAAAACACGTTTTCGAGAATAGGAATCGGTATCTAATGAATTCAATGGTTCCAGTATAAATGAAAGAAAACGAAAAAGGAATGACATCCCAACGAGATCCTAATCTCAAAACAAAAAGAAAGGGGGATATGGCGAAATTGGTAGACGCTACGGACTTAATTGGATTGAGCCTTGGTATGGAAACTTACTAAGTGGTCACTTTCAAATTCAGAGAAACCCTGGAATTAACAAAAATGGGCAATCCTGAGCCAAATCCTGTTTTCTCAAAACAAACAAAGGTTCAGAAAAAAAGGATAGGTGCAGAGACTCAATGGAAGCTATTCTAACAAATGGAGTTAAATGCGTTGGTAGAGGACTCTTTACATCGAAACTTCAGAAAGAAAAAGAATGAAGTGAAGGATAAACGTATATACATACGTATTGAATACTATATCAAATGATTAATGACGACCCGAATCCGTAATTTTTCTATAAAAAATAGAAGAATTGGTGTGAATCCATTCTACATTGAAGAAAGAATCGAATATTCATTGATCAAATCATTCACTCCATAGTCTGATATATCTTTTGAGGAACTGATTAATCGGACGAGAATAAAGATAGAGTCCCGTTCTACATGTCAATACCGGCAACAATGAAATTTATAGTAAAAGGAAAATCCGTCGACTTTAAAAATCGTGAGGGTTCAAGTCCCTCTATCCCCAAAAAGACTATTTAACTCCCCAACTATTTATCCAACACCCTTTCTTTAACGGTTCCAAATTCCTTATCTTTCTCATTCACTCTATTCTTTTAGAAATGGATTTTTTTCTAAGCGTAAATGGCTTTCTCTTATCACAAGCTTTTTTTTGATATCTATGATACACATAGAAATGAACATCTTTGAGCAAGGAATCCCTAGTTGAATGATTCCCGATCAATACAATATCATTACTCATACTGAAACTTACAAAGTCATCTTTTTGAAGATCGAAGAAATTCCCCGGCTTTGATAAAATTTTTTAATTGACTTACTTGACATAGACCCAGTTCTAGGATAGAATCAAATAAAAAATCAAATAAGGATACCACCCAAAGGACTCGAAATCCTCATGTTAATGGTTCCAATTTCCAATCCAGATTGGTAGGATAGAGGACTGGAAATCCTCGTTCCAATCTAGGTTGGAAATCGCCGGGATAGCTCAGTTGGTAGAGCAGAGGACTGAAAATCCTCGTGTCACCGGTTCAAATCCGGTTCCTGGCACATGATTAATTTGTATGGGTCTCTCTTACCTAGAATTAATTTCGAATTAATTGATATGAATCAACATACATATTCTTTTAGAGTCTAGATTAGAATAATAGCTTTATCCAGTTTGGCGAGATATACCCCATCTAGAACATAGATGGGTAGAGTTTCTTAGATAAAGTATCTAAAAGAATTGGATTCTATCTCCTATTTTTTTCTCCTCTCGTTCAAACGAATTTGAATACGTAATATATATTCGATTAGTTAATTGTTGAAAGGCTCAAAAGTCAAATCCGAATCTAGGGGGGTTGAAATAGACAAGATTCAGCTCAGATCCAAAGAAATAGAATCCTATATTATCATTATCTCATTTCTTTGTCTTTTCTTTCATATTCGATTTCTCCATTCATTCCTATATGCCTTTCTAGAACCCGTCTAAGTAATGTGCGCAGTACAAAGTTCATGATGCAGAACTCGTTTGGTTCATCCTAGTGGTGTGCCCCATCCGATCCGAAAGAAGTATCTTCCAACTAAATGTGAGAATTCTAATGAATCCCTAATTGTCTTTTGTTGTCAGCTAGCCTATCGATAATTCCCTAAACTAGACCTGCTTAATCTATAACAGAACGTGCA